TTCGGTCTTATCCAATGTGGAATTAGGATACAAGTGTAGGCTAAGTAAATCAATGGATAGTTTCAGTCCTTTTGAAAATACCAGTCTAAGTGAAGACCCAATTCTAAATGATCCAGATAAACACACCCATAGTTGGAGTAATAGTGACAACTCTAGTTCCAGTAATGTTGATCATTTAGTCGGTGTCAGGGACATTTGGAATTTCAGCGTTGATGAAACTTTTTTAGTTAAGGATAGTAATAGGGACTGTTATTCCATCTATTTTGATATTGAAAATAAAGTTTTTGAGATTGAGACTGATTATTCTTTTCTGGATGAACTAGAAAGTTCTTTTTATAGTTATTGGAATTCTAGTTATCTGAATAATGGGTCTAGGAGTGGCGACTCCCGATACGATCATTATATGTATGATACTAAATATAGTTGGAATAATTACATCAATAGTTGCATTGACCTTTATCTTCGCTCTCAAGTCTGTATTGATAGTTATATTTTAAGTGGTAGTAACAATTATAGCGAAAGTTACATTTATAGTTACGTTTGTGGTGAAAGCGAAAATAGTAGTGAAACCGAGAGTGCCAGTCTAAGAACTAGCACGAATGGTAGCGATTTAGCTATAAGAGAAAGTTCTAATGATCTCGATATAACTCAAAAATACAAACATTTGTGGGTTCAATGCGAAAATTGTTATGGATTAAATTATAAGAAATTTTTTAAGTCAAAAATGAATCTTTGTGAACAATGTGGATATCATTTGAAAATGAGTAGTTCAGATAGAATTGAACTTTTGATTGACCCAGGGACTTGGGATCCTATGGATGAAGACATGGTATCTCTGGATCCCATTGAATTTCATTCAGAAGAGGAACCTTATAAAGATCGTATTGATTCTTATCAAAGAAAGACAGGATTAACCGAGGCTGTTCAAACAGGCACAGGTCAACTAAACGGCATTCCCGTAGCAGTTGGGGTTATGGATTTTCAATTTATGGGGGGTAGTATGGGATCCGTCGTAGGTGAGAAAATTACTCGTTTGATCGAGTATGCTACCACTCAATTTTTACCGCTTATTTTAGTGTGTGCTTCCGGAGGAGCACGAATGCAAGAAGGAAGTTTGAGCTTGATGCAAATGGCTAAAATATCTTCTGCTTTATATGATTATCAATCGAATAAAAAGTTATTTTATGTATCAATCCTTACGTCTCCTACAACAGGTGGGGTGACAGCTAGTTTTGGGATGTTGGGAGATATTATTATTGCTGAACCTAACGCCTATATTGCATTTGCAGGTAAAAGAGTAATTGAACAAACATTGAATAAGACAGTACCTGAAGGTTCACAATCGGCCGAATTTTTATTCCATAAGGGCTTATTCGATTCAATCGTACCCCGTAATCTTTTAAAAGGCGTTTTGAATGAGTTACTTCAGCTCCACGATTTCTTTCCTTTGAATCCTAAATCAAGTAGTGCCTTAACTTAATTAAAGTTAATTAAATTGAAATTTTCAAAATTCCTTTTTTTTTTCTGGCGAGCAGGTATTTTTTTTATTGGAATCAAAGGAAAAAGCGGAAGAATGGATTTTTATGTGACATAAGAGTAAATTATAGGAAGAATCATACAGATAATTTTTTGGCTAATATTCACTCTTTTTTCTTTTTTCTTGTTGATAGAAAAAAGAGTGAATTCTTTTTTACGTGAAAAAAAGTTCGGCAAGGTAAAACGATAAATAATAAATAAACCTAATTTCATGTTCTTTTCTTACTTCTGCAGACAAAAAAAAGAAAAAAGTTATCAGACAAGAAAAAAAAGATAATATAAAGAAGAATAATAAATAGGTGGATTATCATATATCTCTTTCCTGTAGAAATACGAATAAGTAACTTAATTCGTTCTATACTCTTTAGCACTTAATTTTATTAGTATTAGAATTATATATGTTCATTTAGATATACTTAGTAGAATTATATTCTATACAAATTTTAATGATTCTAAAATTATCTTTTTAATAATTACTAAATAATTAGATTAGTAATATAAGAAGTAATAAGATATAATAATTAATTAATAAGAGAAGAATTAATACGAAATAAGAGAAATAATAAATATTAATAATATTAATTAAAGAATAATTAATATAGAATATTTAATAATTTCAAAATATTAAATATTAATATAATAATTTTAATATTAATATAATAATATCTAAAAATATATATAATAATAGAAAATATAAAAATAGAAAAATACAGAATTCGAATATATTCTTTATAATAATATATTCTTTTAATAAAATAATAAAAAAGTTTAATAATAAGAAATATAAATTTGAATATTATTATTATTAAAAAATCTATTTAATAATATTCAAAAATTAATATTCAAAATAATATAACAAAAAAATATAATAAAACAATAGAAATTTAATATATAAATATTCGAATTCTAATAGAAAAAAATAGAAATGCAATAGAAATAGAAAATATATAAATATAAATAGAATAATTCAAAAATAGAGAATATTAGAATATAAAATATTCTATTATAAATATATAATATATAAATATATAATAATATATAATTAAGTAATTAAGAATTATAGAATATTCTAATATAAAAACAATAATAGAAACTCATATTATATTCTAATTATTAGAATATAAATATTCTAATCGAACTGGAATAATATAAAAATAAAAATTCGAACGAATTAGAAGATTAGCAGAATAAATAACAATAATAATTAGAAGAAAAAAAAAATAGGTACAAATATTAAATTGAGGTGCCCCATTCTATGACAATTCTCAACAACTTACCCTCCATTTTTGTGCCTTTAGTGGGCTTAGTATTTCCGGCAATTGCAATGGCTTCTTTATCTCTTCATGTTCAAAAAAACAAGATTTTTTAGATCCGATTGGTCCGATGGAAGTAGATTTCATTTATTTATTTATTTATTTTTCAAGACCCAGACTTAGATCCTAATAAGGATATCTAGTTAGTCTAATATGATATAATATGTTATATATGTGTAGATAGGAGATCATATGATGAGGATACTTTTTTTTTGTTAATCTAACGAATTCGATGAATTCCTCCTAAAGATTCACGTCAAAATAGTGCGAGTTGATGAAAGTTACTTCGTAAACATAAAAAAATCGTAAACAGAAAAAAAACCTAAAGGCAAATCAAATGGGCTAGTCTCCCACTTCCAATAAAAAGAAACTGGATCGCGTATGAGTTGGCGCTCAGAACATATATGGATAGAACTTATAGCGGGGTCTCGAAAAATAAGTAATTTCTGTTGGGCTTTTATCCTTTTTTTAGGTTCATTGGGTTTTTTATTGGTTGGAATTGCCAGTTATCTTGGAAAAAGTTTCATATCTTTATTTCCCTCTCAGCAAATACTTTTTTTTCCACAAGGGATCGTGATGTCTTTCTATGGGATCGCTGGTCTATTTATTAGTTGTTATTTGTGGTGCACAATTTTGTGGAATGTGGGTGGGGGTTATGATCGATTCGATAGAGAAAAAGGAATAGTATGTTTTTTTCGCTGGGGATTTCCTGGAAAAAATCGTCGCATCTTACTCCAATTCCTTATGAAAGATATTCAGTCTATTAGAATAGAAGTTAAAGAGGGTATTTACGCTCGGCGTATCCCTTATATGGAAATCAGAGGCCGAGGGACTGTTCCTTTGACTCGTACTGATGAGAATTTGACCCCACAAGAAATTGAGCAAAAAGTAGCAGAATTGGCCTATTTTTTGCGTGTACCAATTGAAGTATTTTAAAATGAGCTGAAGAATAAATATTTTCTTAACAGGAGCGAAAAAATCCAAGAGTCTTCTTTTTTTTATAGCAAAACTTATATAGCATAACTTAACCGGAATTTATTCACATTATGGAACAATTCCAATTTGAAAATCAAAGTTTTTTTATCTGCAAATTTTGTTATGCGTATGTAAATTTACTAAATCCAGTAACAAAACAAGTAAGAAATCTAAATAATAGACTCATCTCGTATCGTAGATCAAAACAAATCATTTCGGAATAAAATAGAAAGAAATTCTCTTTTTATGTTCAATAATTTGAAATTGATAGGTTACGTATCGATCAATTATATCTTGGATATTTTTTCTCCTTTCTTTTGTCAGTCGAGGTTTCTTTTTATCTTTTTTTTGCCCTCCTTAATGAGCAAAGGGCTGGACCACTTAGAATGAGAATCCTTCTGTCTTTTTTTCCTTTTGCCGCTCATTTTTGATTATCACATCACAATATTGTTAATAAATCTTTATTAAGTATTTCTGAGGGATGTGGGGAAAGGGGAAATTGGCCATTTTTTTTTTTGAAATATTTGTTTTGTTGATAGAACGGAAGTCTTTCATCTCGAAATCCTAATTTTGAGTACATTTATCGAAACGGGTAAATTGCTTCGAAATTGAGCAATTGAGATACCTAAAAAGAATATTTTTTTCTTCATTTATGTACTCTTTTTATTTTAGGCTAGTTTTTTTTGTATTCTTTCATCTTTGAAAATTGAAGGACTAACCGCTGATTTACAAATAAAAACAGCGACTAGATTCATAAGTTCGAAGCCTTGTAATAGAACTTCTGCTTGATAGAAATATTAGATCATATAGAATCGATAAATGAGGTGCGTTCATTAAAAAGTCACATACGAAAAATGGAAAAAAAAACATTTATTCCCCTTCTATATCTTACAGCTATAGTTTTTTTTCCCTGGTGTATCTCTTTTTTATTTAAAAAAAGTTTTGAATCTTGGGTTATTAATTGGTGTAATACTAGTAAATCTGAAATTTTTTTAAATGATATCCAAGAAAAAAGTTTTTTAGAAAAATTCATAGAATTAGAGGAGCTCGTTCGCTTGGACGAAATGATAAAAGAATATCCGGAAATACATCTACAAAAGTTTCCTATCGGAATCCAGAAACAAACGATACAATTGCTCAAGATACACAATGAGGATCGTATCCATACAATTTTGCACTTCTCCACAAATATAATCTCTTTCGTTATTCTAAGTGGTTATTCTATTCTAAGTAATGAAGAACTTTTTTTTCTTAATTCTTGGGTTCAAGAATTCCTATATAACTTAAGTGACACAATAAAAGCTTTTTCCATTCTTTTATTAACCGATTTATGTATAGGATTCCATTCACCCCACGGTTGGGAACTAATGATTGGTTCTGTTTATAAAGATTTTGGATTTGCTCATAACGATCAAATTATATCTGGCCTTGTTTCCACTTTTCCAGTCATTATCGATACAATTTTGAAATATTGGATTTTCCGTTATTTAAATCGTGTATCGCCGTCACTTGTAGTGATTTATCATTCAATGAATGACTGAAAAATGATCCAAAAATCGAATTCGAATCTTTGTTATTTTGTACATAAGCAAAACATTCAAAATCTTACTTTATTTTATATTTTTTTAATATTATTAAAATTTTTTTATCTTTACTTTAATATAAAATAGAATATTCTTTTTTTTTCCTTCTATATAGATTTAATTTCGTTTTTTTCTATACATCACAGCAAAGGGATTCTCTTCCTATATCTTCTATTTTAGTAAAAATTTTTCAGTAACTACCAGTATCGTGGATAGGGAACTATACTAGGGACCTACCTAATTTTATTGTAGAAATTTTCAGGATCAATGATTGGACCATGCAAACTCGAAAAACCTTTTCTTGGATAAAGGAAGAGATTACTTATTCCATTTCCCTATCACTTATGATATGTATAATAACTTGGGCATCCATTTCAAATGCATATCCCATTTTTGCACAGCAGGGTTATGAAAATCCACGCGAAGCAACTGGCCGTATTGTATGTGCCAATTGTCATTTAGCTAATAAACCGGTAGATATTGAGGTTCCACAAGCGGTACTTCCTGATACTGTATTTGAAGCAGTTGTTCGAATTCCTTATGATATGCAACTGAAACAAGTTCTTGCTAATGGAAAAAAAGGGGCTTTGAATGTAGGGGCTGTTCTTATTTTACCCGAGGGGTTTGAATTAGCCCCTTCCAATCGTATTTCGCCAGAGATTAAAGAAAAGATAGGAAATCTGTCTTTTCAGAGTTATCGCCCCACTAAAAAAAATATTCTTGTGATAGGTCCTGTTCCTGGGCAGAAATATAGTGAAATTACCTTTCCAATTCTTTCTCCGGACCCCGCGACTAAGAAAGATGTTTACTTTTTAAAATATCCCATATATGTAGGCGGAAACAGAGGAAGGGGTCAGATTTATCCCGACGGGAGCAAGAGTAATAATACGGTTTATAATGCTACAGCCGCAGGGGTAGTAAGCAAAATAATACGAAAAGAAAAAGGGGGGTATGAAATAACCATAACAGATGCATCAGAGGGACGTCAAGTGATTGATATTATACCTCCGGGACCGGAACTTCTTGTTTCCGAAGGCGAATCCATCAAAGTTGATCAACCATTAACGAGTAATCCTAATGTAGGCGGATTTGGTCAGGGGGATGCGGAAATAGTACTTCAGGCCCCATTACGTGTCCAAGGTCTTTTGTTCTTCTTGGCATCCGTTATTTTGGCACAAATCTTTTTGGTTCTTAAAAAGAAACAGTTTGAGAAGGTTCAATTGTCTGAAATGAATTTTTAGACCTGTAATTTTCTCAATATCAAGTTTTTAAAACGAACAACATTTTGGTTGGTAATAAAAAAAATTGTGAAAAGCTCTTTTCTTTTTTTTCTATTTTTTTTTATACCTATATCAGATACCCAATTTTGGGAATTACTTACTACTGTATTTCTAGTCATAATATGGATAGTGGTAAGAAGACGATTTGACTATATTCCCTCTTTTGTTTTGCGTTTTTTTTTTTTTTGAATCTGGTGTGTGTGGTGTTATTATCTTCCTCTTACTATTCTATCATGTAGATCAAAAGCTTTCCTATTCTAATAGAATCTAGAATCAAATTAGATTAGAAACAGAAACTAAACATAAGATAAGTAAGCGGAAAAGAAAAAGCGAAATACGGGGGCACAAAGGATTCTAGGAGGTATTCTTTTTATTTTATTTGTCTTCTTAGTCTTCGACACAAGAAAATAAATTTTCCACATCCCTTTCTTGTGTCAAAATACTAATGATTCTTGATCCCATTCCTCAAAGATTACTATACTATTCTTAGTTTCTTTTTTTTTTTCTAGGTTTATCATAACTTACTTTTCAATTTGTATACGTAATAAATAGAATTTATTACGTAAAGTAGTGGACAACAAAAAAAAAGAAAGGGCATTTCTTTTGAAATATTTGAAATATCAAAAAGGCAATCTATTTTGTCACTTTTACGAATAAAGTCTTATATTAATAACTCAACGGGACCCCCTCGAATCAGACGGAGAAGGGGGGTTTCCGTTGAGTTATTCTGCTTTCACGTCTATAACTCAGTTCCCCGATTACTTACAGGGATGAACCCAACCCGGAATATGAGCCATAAAAGAAAATGCCTAG